AGACTTGGGTAGTAAAAAAAAGTGGTATGCTGTATTTCCGGGATTGGATTTCATATTCGAATAAACCTCGTAATCGTAAGAAAGTAGGTTTTTTAGCTATGGGCCTAGCAAAAGAAAAATCGAGATAGGTTCCTGTAGGGTTGGATTCCCCCCTTTAAAATCGGACGTGAAGGTTTCCTTTCATCCGGCTCAAGTAGTTACCTCAAAAAAGGAAATTGTTTCTTATTTTAATAGTTTGTTTGAAAAACCCTACAAACAAGGAACTACTCCTTACTCAAGTTCCCACTAAGGACCAACGATTCATTCTTCTTTTTGTTACTTTCATTTTAAGAATTACTTATGATAAAATTGGATAAAATGAAAATATGAGATTTTTGAGTAGTCTACTTCTCGTTAAATGATGAATCTCCTTAAAAGAATACTTTGGGACTCGTAAAGGATTTACTTGTCTATATATTGTTCTATTCGATCTTTTAGGCCCCTATTTACCTCGATGGTTATGTTAGCCTTAAAGCATATATGCGATAAATAGACTTCTGTAACCATGCTATATTTGCTTGCTTAAATGCAATCTCGCTATGCTATAAATAAATTAAATAACTGATTCCACAAAAAAGTCTTTTTTTTTCACGAGGTATAGGTAGAATTATAAATTCTTATTTATACGAAATCGACCATGGATTAATTCCCCTTTCATTTGGAAGTATTGTATACACCTATAATTCTGAGTTTCATGTTACTTCTACTTCTCAAAAAATACATGTCAGAGCCGGGGGCATCCCAATCGGATTGAGCGGGATGACAGTTTCTCAGTCCGAATCTGTAAAACGCAAATTTTGATCAAATCACACATCACAGTATACCAAGCCTTCTAATTCCTTAAGGGGTTTATCTAAAAGATTCGCAATATAACTAGGAAGACGTTTTAAATACCACACATGAGTCACTGGACATGCAAGTTTTATGTATCCCATTTGATATCTTCGTATCCGAGAATCAACAAATTCCACCCCACATTGTTCACAAAATTTCGGGTCTTCTTTTTCAGCTCCAATCACTCGATAATTTCCACAAGCACAAATTCCACTTTTTATGGGTCCAGAGATTCTTTCACAAAACAATCCATCTTTTTCCGGTTTATTGGTCTTATAATGAAACGTATAGGGCTTTGTCACCTTTCCAACTATCTCTCCATTAGGTAAGATTTTATTGGCCCAAGCCTTTATTTGTTGAGGAGAAACTAGGCCAATTCGAAGTTGTTGATGTTTATACCGGTCAATCATAGAATAGAAATTCTGATTCATTCAGATCAAGCTTCCTTCCTATTAATCTGGAAGTTCTTCTCAGATACAAGGAAATGATTCAGTTCTATAGCTAAAGATCGTAGTTCTCGAACGAGCAATCGAAAAGATTCTGGAGCATCTTCTGGGTTAGATACTCTTCCTCCAATGATCGTAGCACCAAGTACTTCTTGACGAGCTCTAATATGATCAGATTTATAAGTAAGCATCTCTTGTAAAATATGAGCAACACCAAATCCCTCTAAAGCCCAAACTTCCATTTCTCCTACTCGTTGTCCCCCTTGCTTTGCCCTTCCTCTAAGGGGTTGTTGTGTAACAAGTGCGTAATGTCCACTAGAACGTCCATGGATTTTATCATCAACTTGATGAATTAATTTTAAAATATAGGACTTTCCTATTAATACAGGTTGTTCAAAAGGATTTCCTGTTCTTCCATCAAATATTCTGCTTTTTCCCGGATATTCCGGTTCAAATACCCATGGATTTTTTGTTTGCTTACTGGCTTCATATAATTCAGAAAACACTAGCTTTCTCGAAGCCTCTTGCTCATATCTCTCATCAAAAGATGCTATTCTATAATGTCTTTTTAACAGATCTCCCGCTAACCCGAGCGAACATTCAAATATCTGTCCCACATTCATTCGTGATGGTACTCCTAATGGGTTGAAGACCATATCAACAGGTGTTCCATCTTGCAAATAAGGCATATCTTGTCTAGGCAAAATTTTGGAAATGATACCTTTATTCCCATGTCTTCCAGCTACTTTATCACCTACTTTGATTTCACGTTTCTGTGAAATATATACACGAATCATTTCTAAATTATAACTGGAACCCCCCCTTTTCCGGATCCATCTCACGTCAATAACGCGCCCTCTTCCGCCTATAGGTAGTTTTAGAGAAGTTTCTTTTGCAGTGGATACCTGAATTCCAAGAATGGCTCTTAATAATCTATCCTCTGGAGCATACGAGGATTCGTTTGCCGTCTGAGGCCTTAATTTTCCTATTAAAATATCACCTGTTTCTACCCAAGATCCCAGCATCACAACTCCATTTCTGTCTAAATTGCGGAGTAAATGAGCCTCTAGATGTGGTATTTCCCTAGTGATTCTTTCAGGTCCTTGGCTTGTCATATGAGTCTGAATTTCATATTTCCGGATGTGAAAAGAAGTATAAATATCTTCATATACCAAACGTTCGCTAATTAGTACTGCGTCTTCAAAATTGTAACCTTCCCATGGCATATAAGCTACTAATACGTTTTTTCCTAAAGTGAGTTCCCCACCAACTGTAGCCGCACCGTCCGCTAAAATTTGTCCCTTTTTAATGCATTTACCTCGCGAAACCTGAGGTTTTTGATGCATACAAGTATTTTTGTTGGAACGTTGACAGATAACTAATGGAATACTTATAGTAGTGTCTCCGTTACTTGTAGTAGTGTCTCCATTACTTGCAAAAATAATCTTGTGAGGATCAGTATAAATGATCTTTCCCTCATGTTCGGCTATAGCGGAAACCCCCGAATCTAGAGCCGTTTGACGTTCCAGTCCAGTTCCAACAATGCACCTCTCGGACTGAGAAAGCGGAACTGCTTGGCGCTGCATATTAGAACTCATTAAAGCCCGATTCGCATCATTATGCTCGATAAAAGGAATGAGAGAAGCTCCAATAGAAAAATATTGGAAGGGAAAAATACTTCTAAGATGAATCTGTTCCCATGCAATAGTCAGGAACTCTTGACGGTATCGAGCTGGAACAACCTGTTCTTCCTGAATACTCTGATTCAAGGCCAAAGAATTTCCAGCTGCTACCCTATAATATTCATCTCTATTTGGTGATAAATAAACTATCTGTGCCTCCTTTTTTGATCTTTCAGATATTTCATAAAACGGACTCTTTATGGATCCCCGATGGCCAATCCTCACATGAATGGCTAAGGATCCAATAAGTCCAACATTGATTCCTTCGGACGTATCAATTGGACAAATACGTCCATAGTGGCTAGGATGAATATCTCGTATCCGAAAACTAGCAGTTTTACCCGTCAATCCTCCAGGACCCAAATAACTCAATTTTCGCCCATGAACAATTTGTGTCAATGGATTAGTTCGATCCAAAACTTGAGATAAAGGATGTAGGCCAAAAAACGATTCATAAGTGGTTGTTAATGAAGTTGAAGTTACCAAATTTTGAGGAGTCGGTATCAATTTATGACGAATTGCTCCAGATATAGTTCCTCGAACTGCGTTTTCTAAACGAACAAGAGCCAATCCAAATTGATCCTGTAACAAGTCCGCTATAGAACGAATACGTTTATTTTTCAAGTGATTCATATCATCAAGTGTACCCATTCCAAATTTCATTCCGATCAAATGATCCACAGCAGCCAATACATCTCGTGGTAACAAAAATGTATTGTTCTGAGGTATATCAAGATTCAGTCTACGGTTCATATTTCGTCGACCAATCCTTCCTAATTCACATCTTTGTTGAAAAAATTTCTTTTGTAATTCCTTACATAAGGACTCAGAAAATATCGGATCCCCTCCTACACAAGCAAATTGTTGATAAAATTCCAAAATAGCACTTTCTTTTGACCCAATCTTTTTTTTCTCCTTATCATTCAGATTAAGGAAAGACAAGAAAATTTCAGGGTAACAAACATTATCCAGAATTTCTCTTAGATTCGAACCCATAGCCGACGATAGAACTAGAATAGATATTTTTTGTTTCCTACTCACACGGGCCCATATCCTTGATTTTCTATCAATCTCTAATTCTGATCTCCCCCCCCAATCTGATATTATGGTGCTGGTATAGACAGAAATTCCGTTATGGTCCAATTCTGAACGGTAGTAAATACCAGGACTTTGCAATATTTGATTGATCACAATTCTGTATATTCCATTTACTATAAAGGTTCCCAGGGAATTCATTATTGGAATGTTTCCAATAAAAATGGTTTCTTCTTGTATATCTCTACCGGTTTTCCAAATTAATCCCGCGGGTACATATAATTCAGAAGAATATGTGAGTGATTCATACACAGCATTTCTTTCGTTTATCAAGGGTTCCACCAATTGATATCTTTCTACAAATAATTTAAATTCAATTTCTTGATCTGTGTCTTCAATTTTCGGAAACTTATGAAATTCTTCCGTCAAGCCCTCATTAATAAACCTACAAAATCCCTCAAATTGGATCTGACTAAATCCAGGTATTGTGGACATTCCCTCATTTCCATCATTCCAGAGCATCTTAATTTTCAGTTTCCTCTTTATCGAAAAATCCCATTATTAGCTCACTATTTATCGAACCATATGGATCGATTTCGCAATGATGGAATGTATATTCTGTTTACTGAATCACATGAAATTTTAGACAACCCCGTAAATGTACTTCATACGTATGAGAACGGAAATGAGACAGAGGAATGAAGAGCATTTTCGACGCAAGACAATTGCGACAGGTACAAATGGAAATGAATTTATAAAGCATTCCCAGAACAATTCCGTCACTTACACTTATGGAGTCTTATATAGAATATAAAAATTCATCCAACTTCTACCTATTATTATGATAATACGATTAGATTGATTGGGTACCAAAAAAATAAATGGATTCAGAATGAAATCGAATCTCTATGAATGAGATAAAGAAAGCCAGTAGTAATATAGTTTCCCCTTTAGTTAAAGTGAATTTTATTTCATGTTGAAAAAAAAAATTTCGGATTTTTTGACTTTTACTATATATAAATATATAAATATAATTTGACTTTTACTATATATATATAATTTTACTATATATATATAACTATATATAATATAATATATGGATTTATGGAATATGATTGAATTGCGTAATAGGAATAATATTTCCTAAGTAAAGTATATGCCGGTATAGCTATCCACCTATCCACATATCTCATCTCATCTTTTTTTTATAGCAATTTTGCTTGTGGCAACAGAAGTCAGGTCACACTATATCATAATTTCCACTTTTTCTATTGTATTATAGAAAACGAAAAAAAAAGCACGACGATTCCCTATAAGGATATGGGATATGTACATAAAAAAGACTCGTCCCGGTATATGTGTAACAATTTTTGTTTTTGGGGTGTGGGTTTACATATACACATATAATATATATTGTTATATTTGAATTGATTTGTTATGCCAGTAAGGAAAGGCAACAATTTGAGATACAAATTGAAGAACTTTTCACTAATTCAAAAAAAAAGAAAAGAATTAGTAATAGAATCTTAGTAAAAGAATATGGATGAATACTCTTTTTTTACCTATTTTATATTTTTTTTTTAGATTTGGATCGGATTTGGCGACATGGCCAAGTGGTAAGGCAGGGGACTGCAAATCCTTTATCCCCAGTTCAAATCTGGGTGTCGCCTGATCAACAAAAAACGGGGGATTTCTTATTCTACTGATTTAATTCGACGAATTTTGTCCCCGGAGCCGGAGAAGTATAAGCGCCTGTCGATAGTTTTTTTTTCTCAAAATCTGGTCCTTGGGTGTGGCTCAAACCGATACAAATAGGGATGAAGTGAGTCTTACTTAGTAATATGATTGACTCTCACTATAAAAAAAAATAGTGAGAGTCAATTCTGGGATTCAGAACGACGAAAATCAGAGGTCGAAAGTATCCAAAGGTTCCTAAAAGACAATCCATTTTTCTCCTAGGATTGAAGAAGAGATTGTACGAAAGAGTATCAAGAATTCCTAATTATTTTTCACTACCATTACTAAAATTGTGTCTACTGACTCCATCTGGAATTAGATTGGATAGGCTGATGGGAAATCCATTTAAGAGTTGTGGAAAGGATTGAAGAAACTTTGTATCCAGACTCACGAGGGTCTCTGAGTAATCAAACATTCAATCAGGATAGTCGGTCAACTCTTATTTTTATAGAGTAAAAGTAAAAGTCGAAAAAAAAAGGGTAACAAACAATAGGTCTTAGTATTCCCACATGTTTCATTTCATTAGGATAGAAGTATTCCTTTGCTATCTAATTTTCCAAGAAAAAGTATGTGTATCATATCTGTACTTAATACTTATACTTCAAAATTCTACCAGAAATCTTAGAATATTGTTACAAGTAGATTCATTGGATTGGTTCATTAATAGCTTTAAGTCAGAATTATTTTTTGACTCTGCGCCATTAATTCCACTATGATTATCGATCAATAATTAAATAATTCCTTCATAGAGATAGGAGACATAATTCATATGGATATTGTAAGTCTCGCTTGGGCTGCTTTAATGGTAGTCTTTACATTTTCCCTCTCACTCGTAGTATGGGGAAGGAGTGGACTTTAGGGAGGGGTACTACTAGTTTTTTAATTTAATTGTATGAATTGTTTAATTGAGCGTTTTGCAAAGCTTTTTCTTTTGTCTCTGTTTCAAAATTATACTGAAATACAGTAATGAATAAGAAAATACAATAATGAATAATAACCATTCGATCAAACAATGAATGATTACTTTACTATAGTTCTAGTTCTATTTCGAAACTAAAATCTACGCATGATAGGAAAATTTTTTCAACCGGATTCTTCCTAAACATTCTATTTTAATAAACCAGTTCTTATCAGAATTATGGATATTACAATGAGCAAAAACCCGAAATGGGTTTTTTATTTTTTTCTTTATTTGTTTCCCTCTTTTTTTACTTTTACTGTTCTAAGAGAACATAAAGTCGTTCCGCTAATCTAATTAGATTATGGCAATACATACTTTCTATTGGAAGTGACTAGTTGTTGTCCAAACCAAAGAAAAGAGGTTATACACATAAGAAGATTAGATCCTTCTTTCGTTGCACGATTCACGTATCGTGTATTTTACCTTTCTTTTAGACTCCTCTCCATTCCATTTTTTATGCTTTTTTGACTCATCTCATGTCTTAAGCATAAAAAATGGAATGGAGAGGAGTCTACCCTATTAACCTATTCCCTTTTACAAATCTGAATAAATTATCATAGAATAGAACTCCGCGGATCATGTTTTCTGTTAATGGATCAAGCAATAGCTTCTTGTGGTGGGAAATCTAAAAAAAGAAAAAGATTCTTTGGTTTCGTTTTCTTTTCTCTTTTTTTATTTATTTTGAAATTTCTAATAGATTAGTATACGCCCATATTATTCTTGCTCCATTGATTCTTTTGATGGATCTCAGGATCTATCCTATATAAATAAATTCTAAAATAGGTTAAGAATTAGAACAGTTGGCCTTCGATTATTTTGGATCGATCAAAATACACACAGGTAAATGTAGCCAAAAAAAAGAATTGGGCTGCTATTTTGATGTACTATTTAGATATACATCTAATCCATGTACATACATATTGTATATTGATCTAGATATGGGCTTTTTTTTTATAGGAAAAAGTCTATATCCGTATACAATACAACTTTCTATGAAAATAATGAATATGATAATATATACTATATAATAGTATATAACTATACAATACTAGATAGTATGGTAGAAAGAATTATATATAATTCTTTCTACCATACTATCTAGGCTTAGATACTACTATCTCAGATACTTATTATCTCAGATACTTATTATCTCAGATACTTATGATTCCAGCCAGATCATTTCGTTTAAGACTTGAAGTTTGAATTCCTTTCTTCAATCATTGATAAGAACTAATAATTCAAGTTTCAATCAAATTAGTCATTTTGACTGACTGTTTTTACGTAGATGATAAGTAAAAAAGCAGTAGGAACTAGAATGAACAGTGCAGTAGCAATAAATGCGAGAATATTGACTTCCATAATCTCATTTTTTTTTTTACTTCGCAATAACTCGGGATCTAATCCCATAGAGATGAGAAATTGGATTCCTGTAAATTCAATGGGATGAATTGCATCCTGATGATACTGAATCGGATCAGTATTATGAATAACAATATATGATCTATCAAATAAATTCATCGTCGAGAATTGAATAGTATAACATAGGAAGATCCTTTATCTATACTAAATCTGAAAAAGGATTCTTTATTGGATCAGGAAATTTACATCCTTTTCCACTTTTTCTTTTCTATAAATAACCCAACCCTATCGTCTTCCCTATATATTCCTCCTTCGTTATATTATACTTATACATACAATTATGAGGTATTATATGACTGGTATGGTATTCTATGGATGACACACAGATCCAAAGAAAAGAGTAGGAGTGAGATGGAAAAAGGACGAGTTAAGACGAGTTAAGTAGAAAAAATCGAATATAATTCCAATGAATTTAATAAAAAGGAGTGTTACTCGTTCTCCTCTTTTATTTTATTAGTATTTCTTCCTTCAATTGGGACTGGAACTGGAAGGCATACATAAAAAATTGAGTGTGCAATTTAGTTTATTTGAATGAAAATGAGATAGATTGTTTCCAATTAGTCATTGAGGATACCCCCCCAAAAAAAAGTTGGAGCTCAAAGGGGTTTTCATTTACCCTGACAAGTACTCTGTCGAGGCACTTATGTTAAGTTCGTTGTGTCTCGTACAATAAACGAATACAATTTGCATATGTACTCCGGTAAAAAGGGGTACTCTTTTCTATTTTATTCATCAAGAATATTGAAAAACAAAAGTGGACAAGTATCTCTTAAATTCAAATAGTAAAGTAAATATAAGAATACTACCGATTGTACGAATCTAACTATTATGTTATGTCTCTCTCTTATCAATCGGCACTAATGAAAGAAATGGAAATTCCCGTATTTGTCTGATGATAAATACGAAATAAAAACAAAAGAAATAGGGATCCCGCTGGGTATTAGCTCTTGCTCCCTATTTCTTTTTTGCACGTTAAATAAATTTATCCATTTATTTAACGGATCGGATCCTAGTTCGGGACTGACGGGGCTCGAACCCGCAGCTTCCGCCTTGACAGGGCGGTGCTCTGACCAATTGAACTACAATCCCAGCGAGGTGTATGGTATACATATTCTTAATGGTTTTATTCTTAATGGTTTTAAAAAACCATTTTATTTTCTTCGTCGTGTTGTAAGAGAGACATGAATGATATACTAACTGATATTATATACACATAGATATGGACTATACTGAAAGTAACACAGAGATATGGACTATAGTCAAAGTAACACAGATTACTAGTAACCCATGTTTTTTTAGTGCCAAAAATGGATAATCAACCTTTCGACGAGAAAAAACTATTTTTCTTTTCATAATTTTTGATTATGTATTACCAATCTAGAGTCTTAGAAAGATCAGAATGAATCAGAAAAACATGGATACATAAGAAAAATGCTTGATCCATAAAAGAGAAGGATTCCATTTTTATGGAGGACAAATTTCTTATATCATCGGTTATATCATATTTACGGAGCGGCGAATTTTTGGGCCGAGCTGGATTTGAACCAGCGTAGACATATCGCCAACGAATTTACAGTCCGTCCCCATTAACCGCTCGGGCATCGACCCAGGAAGAATTCATTCTAGGCTTATAGATAATCCATAATCAACTTCCTTTCGCAGTACCCCCAGGGGAAGTCGAATCCCCGCTGCCTCCTTGAAAGAGAGATGTCCTGAACCACTAGACGATAGGGGCATATCCGCCCGACTGTCATCATACTATGATGATAGTATGTATAGTTTTTTGGAATTGTCAATATAATCTAATGATATGACTAAATCCGAACACTCTTTTCTACTTTTGTGTT